ACGCGATCTAATAGATCATTGTATCGAGTAGTTGGATCATAGTCTCTTACCATAAAAATTGCTGCATGTGCAGCAGCACCGACTATTAGAAATCCGCCAATCCACATGTGGTGTGTGAACAAGGAAAGTTGTGTACCATAGTCAGTAGCTAGGTATGGATAGGGGGGCATAGAGTACATATGATGAGCTACAACAATGGTTGTCGAGCCTAGCATAGCTAGGTTAAGAGATAATTGAGCATGCCATGACGTTGTTAAGATTTCATAGAGACCCTTATGGCCTTGTCCTGTAAATGGGCCTTTGTGAGCTTCCAAAATATCTTTAAGTCCATGGCCAATACCCCAGTTGGTCCTATACATATGACCTGCAATTAGGAAAAGAATAGCAATAGCTAAGTGATGGTGCGCAATATCGGTCAGCCATAGACCACCGGTTACTGGATCTAGTCCTCCGCGAAAAGTAAGAAATTCTGCGTATTTGGACCAATTTAAGGTGAAAAATGGGGTTGCTCCTTCGGCAAAACTAGGATAAAGTTGAGCCAAAAGGTCGCGATTCAAGATAAATTCATGAGGAAGTGGTATCTCTTTAGGATCAACCCCGGCGTCAAGAAATTGGTTAATTGGTAAAGATACATGAATTTGGTGTCCCGCCCAAGAAAGAGACCCAAGTCCTAATAATCCCCCTAAGTGGTGATTCAACATGGATTCTACATCTTGGAACCAGGCCAATTTTGGAGCGGCTTTGTGATAATGGAACCAACCAGCAAAAAGCATTAACGATGCAAAAATCAATGCACCAATTGCAGTACAATAAAGTTGTAATTCACTAGTTATTCCAGAAGCTCGCCAAATCTGAAAAAACCCAGAGGTTATTTGGATTCCTCGGAAACCCCCGCCTACATCACCATTCAATATTTCTTGCCCTACTATCGGCCAAACTACCTGAGCACTGGGTCCAATGTGAGTAGGATCACTTAGCCATGCTTCATAATTGGAAAAACGGGCACCATGGAAGTACATGCCACTCAACCAAAGAAAGATAATGGAGAGTTGCCCGAAATGAGCACTAAAGACTTTTCGAGAGATCTCCTCCAAATCACCGGTATGACTATCGAAATCGTGAGCATCAGCATGTAGGTTCCAGATCCAAGTGGTAGTATCAGGGCCCTTAGCTAGTGTTCTTGAGAAATGGCCGGGTCTGGCCCATTCCTCAAAAGATGTTTTTACAGGATCCCTATCCACAATAATTTTTACTTCTGGTTCCGGCGAACGAATAATCATTAAGTCCTCCTCTTTCCGGACAAGACATATAAAGAGACTTGCCAACTGTCTTTTTAGTGAATCTTTGAAAGATAGATTTTGAAAGATAGATATTATGATTAGTTCTTTTCTTTACTATCTACCGTCCTTCTATTTTTTTTTAGTTATTCACTGGAGCAATTATATATTGAAGTCAATCCTAGGCAAGTGTTCGGATCTATTATGACATAAGGATTAGGTGCCTAACGGACATTGTATATCTTGAAAAAAAAATATATATATATATTTCCCGACGTAAGAAAAAAATCTTTTTAAAATTTAATAAACTGGTGTATTTTTTTGAGAGTATAAGCTCCTAATCTACATCTACTTTCCTTGAGCGTAATATAGGATTTTTTATTTTATTCTAAATTCCAAGATAACTCATTAGAATTATTAATTATTAATAAGATGGTATGGTCTTGATATATTAGCAGTATTTAGATTGCCCCTCTTTTTATTCGCTTTATTACTTATATTCTAGACCCTATCCCTCTGGTTTATCCTTATAAAATATCATATAAAATATAAGGTAGAAGAAAGACGAACGGGATATAATGAAATTCTTGATTCGATCTTACGACCTAATTTATTTGATTAATGGATCAACAACCAAACCACCCATTTTATGAAAAAGGAACGTGGTCTTATTCAAATTCAAAGCGCTTCGTAATCTTCAACCAGTTCTGTGCTTCAATATAATTTCCCGGAGTAAGCGCTATAGCTTGTTTCCAATACTCAGCAGCTTGATCAAACCAAGCTTCTGCAATTTCTGAATCACCCTGTAGAATGGCCTGTTCTCCTCGGTCGGAATAGGCAGTTCCTTCCCCTAGAACCGTACTTGAGAGTTTCCTACCTCATACGGCTCAGAAATTGCTATCTTAATTTCCCCTATCTTAACTGAATTCGATTTTTCAAAAATCGATCCAATTTGTTCTTGGGTTAAGCAGAAGAAGTTAATTACCTAAGTTTCAAACCCTAATTTTTATCACTAATCAGTTTGATCTTTTTTCCCACCTTCAGAAGAATGAAGCATAGATAGATCGAGAGCCTTCGTTCGAATTTTCTGAAAAGTAACTATCCCGGTTTCATATATGAAATCCCTATAGAATCCTTGAAAAAGACTTTTTCCCATAAGATAAGAAAGAAAAAAGAACTTACTATCTTTGGGATCTGATACTACACCGCTGCTTAATCCCTTAGTGGATCGGCTCTATTACATAAGCAGATTCCTAAACTTTGCCCCATATCATGGGATAAGTAAGCAGTTTTTTTTAGTTGTATCGACCAAGTCGCTCACTAATTGATCTTTACGGTGCTTTCTCTATCAATTTGAGAACTTTATCCATAGAGTAGTAGTATAGGCCATACTTTCTTCCTTTTTTGATTCTCGTGAAGTGTCTTTCCTTCCTACAGCTGATAGGGAAAAATCGTTGTTTTTACGACCCCTATGTAGAAAGACCTTTTTGTCTAGTATTTACTAGAAAATTTGATTCTTTCTTTTTTTCTTTCTATAGTGGAGATAGTCGCACGTAATGACAGATCACGGCCATATTATTAAAAGCTTGCGGTAAGAAGGGGTTTCGTTCTAGTGCCCGGAAATAATATTCCAAAGCCTTTGTATGCTCTCCATTGCTTGTGTGTATAAGGCCTATGTTATAGAGTATATAACTTCGATCATAGGGATCGATTTCTAGTCGCGTAGCTTCATAATAATTTTGCAAAGCTTCCGCATAATTTCCTTCGGATTGAGCCAACATCCGTTACGGTCGTTCATTCTATTCAAAAAATCTCCGTTCCAAAACCGTACATGAGGTTTTCATCTCATACGGCTCCTCCCTTCTGTACATAGTACTAAGCGAAATAATCTATAGAATCAAATTAGTCCCGTCTCATTATGGACCGAAAGGGGCTGGTATTTTTCCAAGAAATCTCTAGCCAACCTTCCCGCAAGAGGTTTTTCTTAACACCAATGAATTCTATTAATGCTAGAGGAAAATGATAGCTCCAAGAATTTATTTGTTCTCAACGCCTTCTATTTAGAGGAATTAGCCACTTCAACGATCTTTGATGGTTATAGGGGTATCCAAAGTACAAACCTGATGGTTGTTTATTATCCCAACCATTCTTCCCAGCCCTGATATCGATCAGGAAAGGGTTAATTTCTAACAAAGTTTTTCTCTTGTTGATTCCTATTTTTAGGTGTAGTGCTTTTCTCCCCTATGTGCTGCCTATTGGTACTAATAGAGTAGGATTGGCCTGTAATCCATAACCTATCCTGTTAGGTGTAACCTTTCGCTCAATACTTAAATCTACAATTGAAGCATCTGAGGCCGCATCAATCGAGGATACACGATAGAAGGAATTGTTAATTAACCTCACCTTCCCAAAGCGTGGGTTTGCTTTACTAATTTAGTTCTCTCTATGCGAACCCCCTCTCTTTATCATAAGACTGAGGTGTAGGTAGGGCTAAAAAAAACAAAAAAAAGAGTCAAATCGCACCATCTCTATAATAAGTAAATGCCCTTTTTTCCCCTGAGGTTGTTGGAATTATTCGCAATAAAATATTGGCTACAATTGAGGAGGTCTTATCAATGAAATTTCCATTTACACGGGATCTAGGCATAATTCCCAACCCATTCTATGATAGAATTGTTTTCATTCCTTAACAAAATAACATAAAAACAAACACATTTGATTCTTATAACTAGATCGATCAATATGCTCTAAATCGATAAGAGAGGTATGGATTTTCCGCTCAGCTTTAATTTTTTCCTTTTCCTTCTGTTTGGACAAGAAGATATATTAAATATTTGACTAAGACTGGGTTTGATTCCACTTTCCTATTTCTCAACAACAACTTCGCTCATCAGCTATTTCGTGTTTTCAAAGTTATTAATTGTCTCATACCTTATTTTCGATTTCGATAGTCTGGTGTAGCGTACCTTATGCAAACAGAATTCTAAGGTTTCTTTATTTTATTATGCAATAAGAAGAATTCTTCCATTCTCTTTTTCTTTGGTTTTAGGAAAATCCAAACTAAAACTTTTATAGGGAGAGCAATTCCTAGTAAAAAAATCCTGGATCCTTCCACTTAACTTAGATCAAAAGGAATTTTTACAATAGAACTATGGAACCCCTGAGCGGTTATACTTGTACTGCAGGAATAGGAAAACTCGCTATTCACTCAGTTTATTTGCCATAATAAGATTATGTGGGAGAGATGGCCGAGCGGTTCAAGGCGTAGCATTGGAACTGCTATGTAGACTTTTGTTTACCGAGGGTTCGAATCCCTCTCTTTCCGTTTTTCTTAATTCATCAACGTTAAGGAGCACAGTGTATCAAATCAAATAACAATTTATTCCAGCAATAATACCCTTATTTAATAGAAATTATTTATAGCAAATTACTGCGGTATGTAAAATACACATAGAGAAAAGAACAAAAAAGAAAAAAAGATCCTCGGGTTAATCCATTTTTGCTAGTTGAGTAGTAAAATACGAATTAGGTCCTTAGGTCGATTTAGTTCGGGGAAAGGGGAAGGGGCAAAAAGTTCTATGAACCTTTCCTTTTTTCGTTAAGTTCAAGTCTGACGAGAGTAATATTCTACAACTAACAACTCATTTATTTTGAGACCTACCCACTTCCTATCTAGGATTTTATTTACTAGTCCTTTATATTCCAATGTGTCAATCGTCAAATGCTTTGGCAATTTTCCCGGGTCGGATGAAGCAATAGAATTTTGAACCAGACTTTGTGATCTTTGGTTATCTTTCGTAGTAATAATATCTCGGGGTTTACAACGAAAACTTGGTATATTAACTATACGACCATTAACCAAAATATGTCTATGGTTGACTAATTGGCGGGCCCCAGGAATGGTTGCCGCCATACCCAATCGAAAAAGGATATTATCCAAACGCATTTCAAGTAATTGTAGTAAAACCTGACCTGTGGACCTTTTTGCTTTTCCAGCGATATGTACATATCTAAGTAATTGTCGTTCTGTCAGACCATAATGAAAACGCAATTTCTGTTTTTCTTGAAGACGAATACGATATTGCTCCTTTTTCCCAGAATGGAATTTCTTTTTCAGATTACTTCCGGATTTAGGTGTTTTTCTAGTGAGTCCTGGTAAAGCTCCCAGACGGCGTATTTTTTTTAAACGAGGTCCTCGATAACGGGACATGAAGACTCCTTTTTTATTTTATTGAAATTTCATTTTACACAATTAATTTCATTGTATTTACATTACGGAATACATCGAAATTAAAACTGAATTAAACTAAAGGATAAACAGAGTAAAATCAACTAAAGTACCATAAAAAATAGAATTTCATCAACATCTGGATTTTTTGTATTTTTTGTATATATATTATTTATTTTATTCTTTTGTATCTAGCAAAATTGTAAGGTAGAAAACAAAAAAGATCCTGGATTCCCCATTTAATCCGAAAAAAAAAAGAGATTCTTGTTCGTAGAACATCGATAAAGAAAAAAAAGCCGACTATCGGATTTGAACCGATGACCCTCGCATTACAAATGCGATGCTCTAACCTCTGAGCTAAGTGGGCTTAGATAGCAGAAATAGTGTAACAAATAGAAATAGGTATAGTATAGAAATCCGTAAAATCTGAGATCTTAGTTATTAATCTTAGCTATTAACTAGTTCTCAATTTGAAGTTCTACTTAAAAAAATACTAGAACTTTTTAAAGATAAAGTTAGCTTGATATGCTTAACTAGAGGATATCCTTAAATAAAAGTATAGAATTTATTGAACTTTCTTTTTATTTCTCTAATTCGCAAATCTTTTTTTTTCTAAGAGTTGATTCCAATTTCTATATTGAATTTGATTTCATATATTTTCAATTTGATATAGCTCGGACGAATAATCTAATACATAGAAAATAAATATATATATTATGAAATATATTAAAGATATAATAATATATATATATTAAAGAAATAATAAGGAGAAAATACGAATTTATTGGCGTTTTCATTCGATCATTATAAACATTTTTTTAGATCTTTTTTTATTTGTTAATAATTTGAGGATTCCTATTTCTCTAAGGAGAACATAAAGTCATGGCAAATAAAATTGCCAATTCTGAGTAGAAAAAAAAATGAATATCAAGCGTTATAGTATGATTTTTAATACTCTAAAAAAGTAAGATGAGCGGTGGGGGAGAGAAAAATTTTGGGATATATTGATTCGGATTGAATTGCAAATACAGCAACGATAGAATCAATGCAATTCTGAATTGCAATAAACAAGCGTGGTCTCTCAAATAGAATCGAACTGCTAGATGACGTCGAGTGATGAATTCAACGATTCCAAAAAAAACTAAGAGATGGATGAAATTACGCAAGGAATCCAGGTCTCAAAAAAAAAAAAGGAAAATGGGGATATGGCGAAATCGGTAGACGCTACGGACTTGATTGTATTGAGCCTTAGTATGGAAACCTGCTAAGTGTTAACTTCCAAATTCAGAGAAACCCTGGAATTAAAAAAGGGCAATCCTGAGCCAAATCCGTGTTTTGAGAAAACAAGGGGTTCTCGAACTAGAATCCAAAGGAAAAGGATAGGTGCAGAGACTCAATGGAAGCTGTTCTAACGAATCGAGTTAATTTAATTAGGTTGTTTTGGTAGTGGAACTCCTTTTAAATTAGAGAAAGAAGGGATTTATACATCTAATAAACACGTATAGATACTAACATAGCAAACGATTAATCACAGAATCTATAGTATAACATAGGTTCTTTATTCTTTTTTAGAATGAAATTAGGAAGGATTATGAAATAAAAAATTAATAAATTTTTTAGAATTATTGTGAATCCATTCTAATTGAATCTTGAGTAATCAAATCCTTCAATTCAAAGTACTCGAGATCTTTTAAAAAGTGGATTAATCGGACGAGGACAAAGAGAGAGTCCCATTCTACATGTCAATACTGACAACAATGAAATTTCGAGTAAAAGGAAAATCCGTCGACTTTATAAGTTGTGAGGGTTCAAGTCCCTCTATCCCCAAATCCTTTTTTATTCCCTAACTTTTATCCTCTTTTTTTTTTCTTTTTATCAATGGGTTTAAGATTCATTAGCTTTCTCATTCTACTCTTTCACAAAGGAGTGCGAAGAGAACTCAATGGATCTTATCCTATTCATTGAATAGATTTCTTTTTTATTAGAGTATCTGCA